GCTATCGTAGCTTAATTAAAGTTTAATACTGAAGATATTAGGATGGGCCCTAGAAAGTCCCGAAAGCACAAAGGTTTGGTCCTGACTTTACTATCAATTGTACCCTAATTTACACATGCAAGTCTCCGCCTCCCCGTGAGAATGCCCTTAATGTCCTGCCCGGAATTAAGGAGCAGGTATCAGGCACATCTAAAGATTACTAGCCCATAACGCCTTGCTCAGCCACACCCCTACGGGTATTCAGCAGTGATAAAATTTAAGCCATAAGTGAAAGCTTGACTTAGTTAAGGGAAAGAGGGCCGGTAAAACTCGTGCCAGCCACCGCGGTTATACGAGAGGCCCAAATTGATGAAAAACGGCGTAAAGCGTGGTTAAGAAAAGAGAGAAAATACGGCCGAACAGCTTCAAAGCAGTTATACGCATCCGAAGTCACGAAGAACAATCACGAAAGTTGCCCTAAAACCTCTGATTCCACGAAAGCCATAAAACAAACTGGGATTAGATACCCCACTATGTATGGTCGTTAACATTGATGGTTTTATACCCAAACCATCCGCCCGGGAACTACGAGCAATAGCTTAAAACCCAAAGGACTTGGCGGTGCTTTAGACCCCCCTAGAGGAGCCTGTTCTAGAACTGATAACCCCCGTTTAACCTCACCATCCTTTGTTTTCCCCGCCTATATACCACCGTCGTCAGCTTACCCTGTGAAGGGAAAATAGTAAGCATAAATGGCAAAGCCAAAAACGTCAGGTCGAGGTGTAGCGAATGGGATGGGAAGAAATGGGCTACATTCTCTATTATAGAGAATACGAATTGTAATTTGAAAAAAATTACCTGAAGGAGGATTTAGCAGTAAGTAGGGACTAGAGTGCCCTGCTGAAAACGGCCCTGAAGCGCGCACACACCGCCCGTCACTCTCTCCAAATAAACCCTAGATATTACCTAAAATGCTTTTTATAATAAGGGGAGGCAAGTCGTAACATGGTAAGCGTACCGGAAGGTGCGCTTGGATGAACCAGAGCATAGCCAAGTTAGTAAAGCATCTCCCTTACACCGAGAAGTCGTCCGTGCAAATCGGACTGCCCTGATGCCTAACAGCTAGCCTCAAAAATAAAAATTTTACTATTATGGACTTAAAAACTCATAATAAACTTAAACAAATCATTTTACCCCTGAGTACGGGCGACAGAAAAGGAAAAAAGAGCAACAGATAAAGTACCGCAAGGGAACGCTGAAAAAGAAATGAAATAAACCATTTAAGCACCAAGCAGCAGAGTTTTCTACTCGTACCTTTTGCATCATGATTTAGCAAGAAAACTACAAGCAAAGAGCCCTTTAGTTTGTAACCCCGAAACTGAGCGAGCTACTCCAAGACAGCCTATAAAGGGCAAACCCGTCTCTGTGGCAAAAGAGTGGGAAGAGCTTTGAGTAGAGGTGACAAACCTACCGAGCCCAGTTATAGCTGGTTGCCTGTGAAATGAATAGGAGTTCAGCCCTTTAAGTCTTTCCCCCCTCACCCATGCTTACGCTAAAATTGATTAAGGAAACTAAAGGCGTTAATCAAAAGGGGTACAGCCCTTTTGATAGAAGAAACAACTTTAACAGGTGACCCAAGATCATATTACCTAAGGATTTCAAATTAAGTGGGCCTAAAAGCAGCCATCTTATCAGAAAGCGTTAAAGCTCAAATTAGCCTATATCCTCATATACTGATATTACATCTCCCTCCCTGCCCCTTACCAGGCTGTCTTATGCCCCCATAAGAACAATTATGCTAAAATGAGTAATAAGAAGAATTTAATTCTTCTCCTAGCACATGTGTAAGTCGGAACGGACCTCCCACCGACTATTAATCGACCCCAAACCCAGAGGGTAATAGGTCAAATAAACAAGAAAAACACCTATTTTGTATCGTTAACCCCACACAGGTGTGCCTAAAGGAAAGACTAAAAGAGAAGGAAGGAACTCGGCAAACACAAGCCTCGCCTGTTTACCAAAAACATCGCCTCTTGCCCCAAAAGTATAAGAGGTCCCGCCTGCCCTGTGACTATAAGTTTAACGGCCGCGGTATTTTAACCGTGCGAAGGTAGCGTAATCACTTGTCTTTTAAATGAAGACCTGTATGAATGGCATCACGAGGGCTTAGCTGTCTCCCATCTCCAGTCAATGAAATTGACCTCCCCGTGCAGAGGCGGGGATGATTACATAAGACGAGAAGACCCTATGGAGCTTTAGACCTAAAGTAAGTCACGTTTAACATGCTGTGATAACAGTGAAAACTTAGTGATATTTACTGAAGTGTCTTTGGTTGGGGCGACCGCGGGGTAAAACACAACCCCCATGTGGACCGGGGATATTATCCCTAATACTCAGAGCCTCTACTCCAAGTAACAGAATTTCTGACTTTTCTGATCCGGTATAACCGATCAACGAACCGAGTTACCCTAGGGATAACAGCGCAATCCCCTCTCAGAGCCCATATCGACGAGGGGGTTTACGACCTCGATGTTGGATCAGGACATCCTAATGGTGCAGCCGCTATTAAGGGTTCGTTTGTTCAACGATTAAAGTCCTACGTGATCTGAGTTCAGACCGGAGTAATCCAGGTCAGTTTCTATCTATGACAAGCTCTTTTCCAGTACGAAAGGACCGGAAAAAGGGGGCCTATGCCAAAAGCACGCCCCTCCCCTAACCGCTGAAACCCAATAAAGCGGATAAGGGGGCTTAAAAAGACCCCAAAAAGAATGGGTGTGTTAGAGTGGCAGAGCCCGGACAGTGCAAAAGGCCTAAGCCCTTTCTACAGAGGTTCAAGTCCTCTCTCTAACTATGCTCAACATCGTGGTTAGTTATATCCTCAACCCGCTCATTTATATAGTACCCGTTCTTCTAGCCGTTGCTTTCTTAACCTTAATTGAACGTAAGGTCTTAGGCTACATACAGCTACGAAAAGGGCCTAATATTGTTGGCCCCTACGGACTCCTTCAACCAATTGCTGATGGCGTAAAACTATTTATTAAAGAACCCATTCGCCCTTCAACCGCCTCTCCTCTCCTCTTCGTTTTTGCCCCAGTACTTGCATTAACCCTTGCATTAACACTCTGAGCCCCTATGCCCATGCCCTTTCCTGTAGCCGACCTTAATTTAAGTATTCTCTTTGTACTCGCCCTCTCAAGCCTTGCCGTTTATTCGATTCTAGGTTCTGGCTGAGCCTCAAATTCAAAATACGCACTAGTAGGGGCCCTTCGTGCTGTTGCTCAAACTATTTCATATGAAGTCAGTCTCGGTTTAATTTTGCTCAGCGTCATTATCTTTTCTGGTGGGTTTACACTTCAAACATTTAGTATAACTCAAGAAGCAACATGACTTGCCATCCCAGCATGACCCTTAGCGGCCATGTGATATATTTCCACACTAGCAGAAACAAATCGGGCCCCCTTTGATTTAACAGAGGGAGAGTCTGAACTCGTTTCCGGCTTTAATGTAGAATATGCAGGCGGCCCCTTCGCATTATTTTTCCTAGCAGAATATGCTAATATTCTCCTAATAAACACGTTATCAGCTGTATTATTTTTAGGCTCTTCCTACTCTACTACAATGCCCGAATTTACATCATTAACCCTCATAACCAAAGCAGCCCTCTTATCCATAGTTTTCCTTTGGGTACGAGCATCTTATCCCCGTTTTCGTTATGACCAACTAATACATCTCGTGTGAAAAAACTTTTTACCTCTAACTTTAGCACTAGTGATTTGACATCTCTCCCTCTCGACAGCATGCGCTGGACTTCCACCCCATGCCTAGCGGAGTTGTGCCTGAAGTAAAGGACCACTTTGATAGGGTGAATCATAAGGGTTAAAGTCCCTTCAACTCCTTAGAAAAAGGGGGCTCGAACCCATCCTCAGGAGATCAAAACTCCTAGTGCTTCCACTACACCACTTTCTAGTAAAGTCAGCTAAACTAAGCTCTTGGGCCCATACCCCGAACATGTTGGTTCGATTCCTTCCTTTGCTAATGAACCCCTTTATTCTCTCTATCCTCTTATTAAGCCTGGGCCTAGGTACAACACTTACCTTCGCAAGTTCCCACTGGCTATTAGCCTGAATAGGCCTAGAGATTAGTACCCTAGCTATTATTCCCCTAATGTCACAACACCACCACCCCCGCGCAGTAGAGGCTACAACAAAATATTTTATTACTCAAGCGGCTGCAGCCGCTCTAATTTTATTTGCTGCCACCACAAACGCATGAATTACTGGCCAATGAGATATTAATTTTGACCTTCACTTTTTTCCGGCTTCCATGCTCACCATAGCTTTAGCCCTAAAAATAGGTCTTGCCCCAGTACACTTCTGACTGCCAGAAGTACTTCAAGGTCTTGACCTAACAACAGGACTAATTTTGTCTACTTGACAGAAATTAGCACCCTTTATTTTAATATGTCAGATTATGCCGGTAAATTCTAGCTTAATTACTTTTCTAGGTGTGGCCTCAACACTAGTGGGAGGATGAGGAGGATTAAACCAAACTCAACTACGCAAAATCTTAGCCTACTCATCAATCGCACATCTTGGCTGAATAATTCTTGTCATACAATTTAATCAACAACTAGCTCTTTTAGCATTAATTATTTATATCCCTATGACTTTCTCAACCTTTATAATTTTTAAAACTAATTCTTCTACCACGGTAAATACGCTAGCTGCCTCATGAGCTAAAACCCCTGCCCTTACAGCAATTACCCCTATAATTCTTCTTTCTTTAGGGGGTCTCCCTCCTCTGTCTGGGTTTATACCTAAATGAATAATTCTTCAAGAGTTAACAAAACAAGATATTCCTCTAACCGCCTCAATTGCCGCCTTAAGCGCATTATTAAGCCTTTACTTTTATCTCCGTGTATCCTACGCAATAACTTTAACTATTTCACCTAATAATCTTAATGCAACAACTCCTTGACGGCTGCAAACAACAGCATCCACTTTACCTCTCGCTATTTCAGCAACAATCTCTGCTATACTATTGCCCCTAGCCCCCGCAACCTTAGCTTTATTGTCCCTTTAGGGGCTTAGGATAAACTAGACCAAGGGCCTTCAAAGCCCTCAGCGGAGGTGAGAGTCCTCCAGCCCCTGATAAGATCTGCAGGACACTACCCCACATCTTCTGTATGCAAAACAAATACTTTAATTAAGCTAAGACCTTTTCCTAGACAGAAAGGCCTCGATCCTTTAAACTCTTAGTTAACAGCTAAGCACTCAAACCAGCGAGCATCTGTCTACTTTCCCCCGCTGTAACGCGGGGAAGCGGGGGAAAGTCCCCCCCACCCACCTATAAGATCCATGGGCGCGCTACATCTTCTGTATGCAAACAAACACTAATTAAGCAAAACCTTTTCCTAGACAGAAAGGCCTCGATCCTTTAAACTCTTAGTTAACAGCTAAGCACTCAAACCAGCGAGCATCTGTCTACTTTCCCCCGCTGTAACGCGGGGAAGCGGGGGAAAGTCCCGGCAAACTGTAAGTCTGCTTCTTCAGATTTGCAATCTGACGTGGTAACACTCCAGAACTTGGCAAGAAGAGGGCTCAAACCTCTGTATGTGGGGTTACAATCCACCGCTTACTCAGCCATCCTACCTGTGGCAATCACCCGCTGATTTTTCTCGACCAATCACAAAGACATTGGCACCCTTTATCTCGTATTTGGTGCCTGAGCCGGCATAGTCGGAACAGCCCTAAGCCTGCTCATTCGAGCAGAGCTAAGTCAACCTGGTGCACTCCTTGGTGACGATCAAATTTATAATGTGATCGTTACAGCGCACGCTTTCGTAATAATTTTCTTTATAGTAATACCACTAATAATTGGAGGCTTTGGAAACTGACTCATTCCTCTAATGATCGGTGCCCCAGATATAGCTTTCCCTCGAATAAATAATATAAGCTTCTGACTTCTTCCTCCATCTTTCCTTCTCCTTTTAGCATCCTCTGGTGTAGAAGCTGGGGCTGGAACAGGCTGAACTGTATATCCTCCTTTAGCCGGAAACCTCGCTCATGCTGGAGCATCTGTTGATCTCACTATCTTTTCTCTTCATCTAGCAGGTATTTCATCAATTCTTGGGGCAATTAATTTTATTACCACAATTATTAATATGAAACCTCCAGCAATTTCACAGTACCAAACACCCCTCTTTGTTTGAGCGGTGCTAATTACAGCTGTACTCCTACTATTATCTCTTCCCGTCTTAGCAGCTGGTATCACAATACTTCTAACTGACCGTAATCTTAACACTTCTTTCTTTGACCCTGCTGGAGGAGGTGACCCCATTTTATACCAACACCTATTCTGATTCTTTGGCCATCCCGAAGTTTATATTCTTATTTTACCCGGATTCGGGATAATTTCCCACATCGTAGCATACTACTCAGGTAAAAAAGAGCCCTTCGGATACATGGGTATAGTCTGAGCTATGATGGCTATTGGCCTCCTTGGCTTTATTGTATGAGCCCATCACATGTTTACAGTTGGGATGGACGTAGACACACGTGCTTACTTTACATCTGCAACTATAATTATTGCCATTCCAACAGGTGTCAAAGTTTTTAGCTGACTAGCAACTCTGCATGGAGGCTCAATTAAATGAGAAACCCCTCTACTCTGAGCCCTAGGTTTCATTTTCCTCTTTACAGTTGGGGGCTTAACAGGAATTGTCCTAGCCAATTCTTCCCTAGATATTGTGCTCCATGACACATATTACGTAGTAGCCCATTTCCATTACGTTTTATCTATAGGAGCTGTCTTTGCTATTATAGCAGCCTTTGTCCATTGATTCCCTCTATTTACAGGCTATACACTTCATGATACTTGAACTAAAATTCATTTCGGGGTAATATTTGTGGGTGTAAATCTTACATTCTTCCCACAACACTTCCTAGGTCTTGCAGGTATACCACGACGGTACTCAGACTACCCTGATGCCTATACACTATGAAATACAGTCTCTTCTATCGGCTCTCTAATTTCTCTAATGGCCGTAATCATATTCCTATTTATCCTATGAGAAGCTTTCGCTGCCAAACGGGAAGTAATAGCAGTTGAGATAACTATAACTAACGTTGAGTGACTCCACGGGTGTCCCCCTCCCTACCACACATTCGAGGAGCCCGCATTCGTTCAAATTCAAACCCGCTAGCCCGAGAAAGGAGGGAATCGAACCCCCATCTACTGGTTTCAAGCCAATCACATGACCACTCTGTCACTTTCTTTATGGGCTGCTGGTGAAATATCACACTGCCTTGTCAAGGCAGAATTGTGGGTTAGAACCCCGCGTAGCCTTAGCGAAAGCTAGTATGGCACACCCCTCACAACTAGGATTCCAAGACGCGGCATCACCCGTAATAGAAGAGTTACTACACTTCCATGATCACGCCCTAATAATCGTATTTTTAATTAGTACTCTTGTACTTTACATTATTGTCGCAATAGTCTCCACTAAATTAACCAACAAATATATTCTAGATTCTCAAGAAATTGAGATTATCTGAACAGTTCTCCCAGCTGTTATTCTTATCTTAATTGCACTTCCATCATTACGGATTCTTTATCTTATAGACGAGATTAATGACCCACATCTTACTATTAAGGCAATAGGTCATCAATGATATTGAAGCTATGAGTATACCGATTACGAAGATCTGGGCTTTGATTCCTATATAATCCCCACACAAGACTTAGCCCCTGGTCAATTTCGACTATTAGAGGCCGATCATCGTATAGTTGTTCCAGTTGAATCTCCCATTCGAATCCTAATTTCAGCAGAAGATGTGCTTCACTCATGAGCAGTCCCAGCCCTAGGAATTAAAATAGACGCAGTCCCCGGACGTCTAAATCAAACAGCCTTTATTACCTCCCGTCCTGGAGTTTTCTATGGACAATGTTCAGAAATTTGTGGTGCAAACCATAGCTTTATACCTATCGTAGTCGAAGCGGTTCCTCTAGAACACTTTGAATCTTGATCATCTTTAATACTTGAAGACGCCTCACTAAGAAGCTAATATGGGTCAAGCACCAGCCTTTTAAGCTGGAAGAAGGTGATTCCCAACCACCCTTAATGAAATGCCCCAGTTAAACCCCGCCCCTTGATTTATAATCTTCATATTTACATGAGCAATTTTCCTAACTATTCTTCCCCCAAAAGTAATAGCACACACTTTCCCCAATGAACCTTCTCCTCAAGGTATAACAACTCCTAAAACTGCCCCCTGAAACTGACCATGACACTAAGCCTTTTTGACCAATTTTCTAGCCCTTCGTTCCTCGGAATCCCTATAATTTTAATAGCCTTAGCTTTACCCTGACTGCTAATCCCAACGCCTACTTCACGATGATTAAGCAATCGAGTTGTATCTCTCCAAGGATGATTTATCGCCCGCTTTACTAATCAACTCTTTCTGCCTCTAAATGTAGGAGGACACAAATGAGCCCCTCTTCTTGCCTCACTAATAATCTTTTTACTCACTCTGAATATGTTAGGCTTAATACCATATATTTTCACCCCCACAACACAACTTTCTCTTAATTTAGGTTTAGCTGTTCCCCTCTGATTAGCAACTGTCCTTATTGGTATACGAAATCAACCAACTCATGCACTAGGTCATTTCCTTCCAGAGGGCACCCCTACAGCCCTTATTCCTATTCTAATTATCATCGAGACAATTAGTCTATTCATTCGCCCTCTCGCTTTAGGCGTTCGGCTTACAGCTAATCTTACAGCAGGTCATTTACTAATTCATCTAATTTCCTCAGCAGTCTTTGTTCTTATACCTATAATACCTGCAGTCGCTATTCTTACAGCAGTTCTTCTTTTACTACTTACTATACTAGAAGTAGCCGTTGCAATAATTCAAGCCTACGTATTTATTCTTCTACTAAGCCTTTATTTACAAGAAAACGTTTAATGACCCACCAAGCTCATGCATACCACATAGTAGACCCCAGCCCTTGACCCCTAACAGGCGCAGTAGCTGCACTTTTAATGACATCTGGCCTTGCCGTATGGTTCCATTTTCATTCAACAACCCTAATAACCCTAGGAACAGTTCTTCTTTTATTAACGATATATCAGTGATGACGTGATATTATCCGGGAGGGAACCTTTCAAGGTCACCATACTCCCCCAGTCCAAAAAGGCCTTCGATACGGGATAATTTTATTTATTACATCAGAAGTCTTCTTTTTTCTAGGCTTCTTCTGGGCTTTCTACCATGCAAGCCTTGCACCTACCCCTGAACTAGGAGGCTGCTGACCTCCTACAGGCATCACTACCCTAGACCCATTTGAAGTCCCACTATTAAATACTGCAGTTCTTTTAGCCTCTGGAGTAACTGTAACCTGAGCTCACCACAGTATTATAGAGGGCGAGCGAAAACAAACAATCCACTCCCTTACTCTTACAATTCTATTAGGGTTCTATTTCACCTTCCTTCAAGGATTAGAGTACTATGATGCACCTTTCACAATTGCTGACGGAGTTTATGGCTCAACTTTCTTTGTTGCTACTGGATTTCACGGTCTTCACGTAATTATTGGCTCAACATTCTTAGCTGTGTGTTTACTTCGTCAAATTCGTTATCATTTTACATCCGAACACCACTTCGGCTTTGAGGCAGCAGCATGATACTGACACTTCGTAGATGTTGTCTGACTCTTCTTATATATCTCAATCTATTGATGAGGCTCATAATCTTTCTAGTACTAAGGAGTATAAGTGGCTTCCAACCACATGGTCTTGGTTAAAGTCCAAGGAAAGATAATGAATTTAATCTCAACAGTTATCCTTATTGCCTCAGCTTTATCTTTAATTCTTATCCTAGTCTCATTCTGATTGCCTCAACTAAGCCCTGACTACGAAAAGCTATCTCCCTACGAGTGTGGATTTGACCCTTTAGGGAGTGCCCGTCTCCCTTTTTCCCTACGATTTTTCCTAATCGCTATTTTGTTTCTTCTCTTTGACCTAGAAATTGCACTTCTACTTCCCCTTCCCTGAGGAGACCAACTGAGTAACCCTACCTTGACATTTACATGAGCAACCTCTGTACTAGCTTTACTAACGCTCGGTCTAATTTATGAATGACTACAAGGAGGCCTTGAATGAGCTGAATAGGTGATTAGTCTAAGTAAAATACTTGATTTCGGCTCAAGAGTCTGTGGTTAAAGTCCACAATTGCCTAATGACCCCCACTCACTTTACAATCTCCTCAGCCTTTCTTTTAGGTTTAATAGGCTTAGCGTTTCATCGAACACATCTCCTCTCTGCCCTTCTCTGTTTAGAAGCCATAATACTTGCCCTATTTATTGCACTCTCCCTCTGGTCCTTACAGTTAGATGCTACTGGCTGTTCAACTGCCCCTATACTAATACTTGCTTTCTCCGCTTGTGAAGCAAGTGCTGGACTAGCCCTACTTGTAGCCACAGCCCGAACACACGGGACAGACCACATACAAGCCCTAAATCTTCTGCAATGCTAAAAATTCTAATTCCTACTTTATTCCTTCTCCCAACAACCTGATTGACGTCAAGTAAATGACTATGACCCACTGCTCTAACACAAAGCATACTAATTGCCTTAGGCAGTATTACCTGACTAAATAATACCACAGATACGGGATGAACTGCCCTTAACTCGTATATTGGGACAGACCCCTTATCAACACCTCTACTTGTACTCTCATGTTGACTACTTCCCCTAATACTCCTTGCAAGCCAAAATCATCTCTCGTCAGAACCTATAAACCGCCAACGTATATACATTACCCTTCTTGCTACCCTTCAGCTTTTTCTTATTTTAGCCTTTGGTGCTACAGAAATAATTATATTCTATGTTATATTTGAAGCAACTTTAATCCCCACTCTTCTAGTAATTACCCGCTGAGGTAACCAAACAGAACGCCTTAATGCAGGAACTTATTTTTTATTTTATACATTGGCAGGATCTCTGCCTCTTTTAGTTGCACTTCTTATACTCCAAAATAGCACAGGAACTTTATCACTCCTAATTATCCCCTACGCTAAGCCCTTACTACTAATGCCTTTCGGTAGTAAAATCTGATGAGCTGCCTGTATGATCGCTTTCTTAGTAAAAATACCACTCTATGGAATACATTTATGACTCCCCAAAGCCCATGTAGAAGCACCTGTCGCAGGTTCAATAGTCCTTGCTGCTGTTCTACTAAAACTTGGGGGATACGGAATAATACGACTAATAATTGTACTTGACCCTCTTTCCAAAGAAATAGTTTACCCCTTTATTGTTCTTGCTCTTTGAGGTGTAATCATAACAGGCTCAATCTGTTTACGTCAAACTGACCTCAAATCCCTAATTGCCTACTCCTCTGTTAGTCACATAGGCCTAGTAGCAGGAGGAATTTTAATTCAAACCCCTTGGGGATTTACAGGAGCTTTGATTCTAATGATTGCTCACGGCCTGGCCTCATCAGCTTTATTCTGTCTTGCTAACACCAATTACGAACGAACTCACAGCCGGACAATACTTTTAGCCCGAGGACTTCAAATTGCTCTTCCACTTATGACCACATGATGATTTATTGCTAGCTTAGCTAATCTTGCTCTCCCTCCTCTCCCCAATCTAATAGGGGAACTAATAATTCTCACCTCATTATTTAACTGGTCTGCATGAACTCTAATTCTCACCGGGATTGGGACTTTAATTACAGCTGCCTATTCTCTTTATATGTTTCTGATAAGTCAACGAGGGCCTCTCCCTCAACATATGCTCGCCCTTCCTCCTTCCTACACACGAGAGCATTTGTTAATAGCCCTTCATCTGATCCCTCTGTTACTTATTATTCTTAAACCCGCCCTTCTATGGGGCTGATTTGCCTGTAGATTTAGTTTAACCAAGACATTAGATTGTGATTCTAAAAATAGAGGTTAAACCCCTCTAATCCACCGAGAGAGGCCCGACGGCAATGAAGACTGCTAACTATCACCCCCTTGGTTAGACCCCAAGGCTCCCTCGAAGCTCCTAAAGGATAATAGCTCATCCGTTGGTCTTAGGAACCAAAAACTCTTGGTGCAACTCCAAGTAGCAGCTATGCACCCTACAACTTTAATATATACTTCAAGCCTTTTATTAATATTTGCTGTCCTTCTTTACCCGCTTTTAGTAACCTTTACATCTCTGCCATTAAGTAATGATTGAGCCTCATCACACGCAAAGACAGCAGTCAAGTCTGCTTTCTTAATTAGCTTGGCTCCCCTTTCTCTTTTTCTAAGCACAGGTATAGAGGCTGTGACTTCTTCATGAACCTGAATAGTTACAACCACGCTAGATATCACCTTAAGCTTTAAATTTGATCACTATTCTATCATCTTTATCCCTATCGCCCTTTATGTTACTTGATCTATTTTAGAATTTGCTACATGATATATGCACTCTGACCCTCTTATAAATCGATTCTTTAAATATCTTTTAACCTTTCTGGTGGCAATACTAATTCTAGTCTCTGCTAACAACCTATTTCAGCTATTTATTGGCTGAGAAGGTGTCGGAATTATGTCTTTCTTACTAATTGGGTGATGACACGGCCGGGCTGATGCAAATACCGCAGCCCTTCAGGCTGTTCTTTATAACCGAGTCGGGGATATCGGCTTAATTTTAGGCATGGCATGACTAGCTACCAACGTTAACAGCTGGGACATTCAACAAATGTTCATTTTAAGTAAGGATTTAGATATAACTCTCCCTCTTCTCGGTTTAATCTTGGCTGCAACTGGTAAATCGGCCCAATTTGGGCTTCACCCGTGACTGCCAGCCGCAATAGAGGGCCCAACGCCAGTATCTGCCCTACTTCATTCTAGCACAATAGTTGTCGCAGGTATTTTTCTTCTAATTCGGATAAGTCCTCTTATAGAAAATAATCAGACTGCATTAACTCTGTGTCTCTGCCTCGGAGCTTTAACCACCATATTTACTGCTACTTGCGCTCTAACCCAAAACGATATCAAGAAAATCGTTGCTTTTTCAACCTCTAGTCAACTTGGTCTAATGATGGTAACTATTGGATTAAACCAACCACAGTTGGCCTTCCTTCATATCTGCACCCACGCATTCTTCAAAGCAATATTATTTTTGTGCTCAGGTTCAGTAATTCACAGCCTAAATGATGAACAAGATATCCGAAAAATGGGCGGCCTTCATCATTTAGCCCCTTTTACCTCTACCTGCCTCACCGTGGGAAGCCTGGCCCTAACAGGGACCCCCTTCCTAGCAGGCTTCTTCTCTAAAGATGCAATTATTGAAGCACTAAACACATCTCATGTAAACGCCTGAGCCCTTACCCTAACACTTATCGCTACCTCATTTACTGCAATTTATAGCCTTCGAGTTATCTTTTTCGTTACCATAGGCACGCCCCGCTTTTTGCCCCTTTCCCCCATTAATGAAAACAACTCAGCAGTAATTAACCCTCTCAAACGCTTAGCGTGAGGCAGTATCTTCGGAGGCCTTCTAGTGATACTTAATATTAACCTTTTCAAAACACCTGTTTTAACCATGCCTACAGAACTAAAACTTGCAGCTTTGGCTGTCTCAATTCTTGGGTTATTAACCGCACTTGAATTAGCAAGTCTAACAAGCAAACAATTTAAAGTTATACCTCTACGAACTCCCCACCACTTCTCGACATCCTTAGGATTTGTTCCAGCAATTATTCACCGCCAAATTCCACAACTCAGCCTCCTGCTAGGACAAAAGATTGCTAGCCAGATAGTAGACCAAACATGACTAGAAAAGACCGGCCCCAAAGCTATTGCTAATGCCACTACCCCTTTGGCCTCTGCAACAAGCAATATACAACAAGGATTAATCAAAACCTACCTGACCCTATTCCTTATGACCCTTGTTCTAGTTACTCTTATTTCTGCTGCCTAACGGCACGCAACGCTCCCCGGGCCAGGCCCCGAGTTAATTCTAATACCACTAAAAGTGTCAACAAGAGAACTCAGGCACTTACTACAAGTAGTCCTCCACCTAAAGAATATATTAAAGCTACACCACCCGAATCTGCAGCTACAACAGAAAATTCAATTAATTCATCTACAGGTACTCATATCCCCTCATATCACCCTCCCCAAAATCAGGAGCCTGCACCTAAAACTAGTAACAAATAACCTAACACAGACCCTAATACCGACCACTCCCCTCAAGCTTCAGGATAAGGCTCCGCAGCTAAAGCTGCACAATAAGCAAATACAACAAGCATCCCCCCAAGATAAATTAAGAAAAGCACAAGGGACAAGAAAGACCCTCCATGCCCTATTAACACCACACACCCCACGCCTGCTACTAAGACTAATCCTAAGGCAGCGAAATATGGGGAAGGGTTTGAGGCTACTGAAATAACACCAAGAACTATCCCAATTAAAAGAGTCAATATAATATATGCCATAATTCCTGCCCAGATTTTAACCAGGACTAATGATATGAAAAACCACCGTTGTAATTCAACTACAAGAACCTTAATGACCAGCCTTCGGAAAACCCATCCAATCCTAAAAATTGCTAATAGTGCATTAGTTGATCTCCCCGCCCCCTCCAATATCTCAGTATGATGAAATTTTGGCTCTCTTCTAGGCCTTTGCTTAATTACTCAGCTTTTAACAGGATTATTTCTAGCCATACACTACACCGCAGATATCGAAACAGCCTTCTCATCCGTAGTCCACATCTGTCGTGATGTAAATTATGGCTGATTAATTCGAAATATACATGCTAATGGTGCCTCTTTCTTTTTTATTTGTCTTTATATACACATCGCCCGAGGTCTTTATTACGGCTCTTATCTTTTTGTAGAGACATGAAGCATCGGAGTTGTCCTTTTTCTTCTAGTAATAATAACCTCTTTCGTAGGTTACGTTCTTCCCTGAGGACAAATATCGTTCTGAGGGGCTACCGTAATCACAAATTTAATATCTACTGTCCCTTACGTCGGTGATGCCTTAGTTCAATGAATCTGAGGGGGCTTCTCAGTAGACAATGCTACCTTGACTCGGTTTTTTGCATTCCATTTCTTATTCCCCTTTGTTGTTGCCGCTTTTACAATACTCCACCTGCTTTTTCTTCATGAGACAGGCTCAAATAATCCTACAGGAATCAACTCAAATGCAGACAAAATTCCGTTCCACCCCTATTTTACCTATAAAGATCTACTCGGCTTTGCCGTAATGCTTCTAGGCCTAACCGCCCTCGCCCTTTTTGCACCTAATCTACTTGGAGATCCGGATAATTTTATCCCCGCTAACCCTATTGTTACCCCACCTCATGTTAAGCCCGAATGATATTTCTTGTTTGCCTACGCCATCCTACGCTCTATTCTTAATAAACTGGGCGGCGTACTTGCGCTCCTATTCTCAATTCTAGTCCTTCTAGTTGTACCTTTTCTCCACACTTCAAAGCAGCGAGGTTTAACATTCCGCCCCCTTACGCAAATACTATTCTGAGTTCTCGTTGCAGATATGCTAGTTCTTACATGAATTGGAGGTGTACCTGTAGAACACCCCTTCATTATCATCGGACAACTGGCATCAGTGCTGTACTTCTCCCTGTTCCTAGTTTTATTTCCCCTTGCAGGAATAACTGAAAATAAGGCCCTTGAATGAAACTGCCCTAGTAGCTCAGTATAGAGCGCCGGCCTTGTAAGCCGGAGGCCGGGGGCTAAATTCCTCCCTAGTGCTGCATCCAATTATTACCGGATGTAGCCCCATTTATATTAACCGGTAGCTGCCCCATGGATCAAAATACCGCTCAGAGGGAAGAGATTTTAACTCCCACCACTAGCTCCCAAAGCTAGAATTCTAAATTAAACTACCCTCTGATCGCCAACAAAATTCTCACCGCCCTTTTTAAAATATTGATTACAAGCGAGTTTACCCCTCCTTTTTTTTTTTCCTTTCCTCCATGATATGTCCTAAATATCTTGTTTCTTTTAATTTAAGACATATGTATAATCACCATTAATTAACTTAACCAAACAAGGAAGAATAATTAGAAAAAATCAAACATTCAGGATAAAACAACAATATAATTATAGAACAAATATGGTTATTTTAACCAATTTATGGAATTTCGTACAAGAAATTGTAAACACCACCGGACTTTCCTTGCTAAGGCAATCTGTCCAATGAAGGTCACGAGCACATGTCGAAGACCTACATCCCGTGACACGTTTCCTGGCTATTCTGCCTAGCTTCAGGTCCATTGACTGACAATCGCTCATAATTTGCACTTTAGTCCATCTCTTAATGTCTATACACATATATACTATAATCACTCCCCATGCCGGGCGTTCTTTCTAATGGGCTACGGGTTTCTTTTTTTTTTTTCAAGTCACTTTACATTTCAGCAGTGCAGAGCGTCAACGCCGGACAAGGTGGAGCTAGTCCTCGGTATATAGATATATAAAATTATTTATTTGAGGTCCCAATAAAGAATAATTACATAATTTTTTTTCAAGGACATAAGGTTGATAATTTTCTCGATGAGTTCCTAATCTCTCTATTTTTACCCCTTTGTTTATGAGCGTAAACCCCCCCCCCCCCCAGTTCTCCTGAGATAGCTAATACTCCTGTAAACCCCCCGGAAACAGGAAAATCCCTAGAACTGAGTATAATTTATCAAAATATGACCAATTTTGTATAAATTTGTTGTTATTACATTATTGCAAATTATTAAATTT